CGATGTACGATGATCCCTGTTAAGCATCCATGGCTGAATGGTTAAAGCGCCCAACTCATAATTGGTAAATTTGCGGGTTCAATTCCTGCTGGATGCACGCGAACGGGAACGTTCCATAAGTCTATTGGAACAGTCTCTCTATCCATGGAATCTCATCCATCATCCATACATAACGAATTGTTATGGTATATTCATACCATAACATAAGAACAATAAGAACTCGAATTCTTATCGATACTGGAACTCAGAGCATAGGAGGGAAAGTCGATTTATGGATGGAATCAAATACGCAGTATTTACAGAAAAGAGCCTTCGTTTATTGGGAAAGAATCAATATACTTCTAATGTCGAATCGGGATTCACTAAGACAGAAATAAAGCATTGGGTCGAACTCTTCTTTGGTGTTAAGGTAGTAGCTGTGAATAGCCATCGACTACCCCGAAAGGGTAGAAGAATGGGACCTATTCTGGGACATACAATGGATTACAGACGTATGATCATTACCCTTCAACCGGGTTATTCTATTCCACTTCTAGATAGAGAAAAGAACTAAAGGAGAATACTTAATAATACGGCGAAACATTTATACAAAACACCTATCCCGAGCACACGCAAGGGAACCGTAGACAGGCAAGTGAAATCCAATCCACGAAATAAATTGATCCATGGACGGCACCGTTGTGGTAAAGGTCGTAATGCCAGAGGAATCATTACCGCAAGGCATAGAGGGGGAGGTCATAAGCGCCTATACCGTAAAATCGATTTTCGACGGAATCAAAAAGACATATCTGGTAGAATCGTAACCATAGAATATGACCCTAATCGAAATGCATACATTTGTCTCATACACTATGGGGATGGTGAGAAGAGATATATTTTACATCCCAGAGGGGCTATAATTGGAGATACTATTGTTTCTGGTACAAAAGTTCCTATATCAATGGGAAATGCCCTACCTTTGAGTGCGGTTTGAACTATTGATTTACGTAATTGGAAGTAACCAATTAGGTTTACGACGAAACCTAGAAATCGATCACTGATCCAATTTGACTACCTCTACGGGATAGACCTCAACAGAAAACTGTTGAGTAACGGCAGCAAGTGATTGAGTTCAGTAGTTCCTCATAGAAAATTATTGACTCTGGAGATATGGTAATATGGAGAAGACAAAATTGTTTGAAGCACGCACAGAACCGGAAGCGCCCCTTGTTTCAAAGAGAGGAGGACGGGTTATTCACATTTAATTTGATGGTCAGAGGCGAATTGAAAGCTAAGCAGTGGTAATTAAGACCTCCGGGTGAAAATAGGGATGTCTCCTACGTTACCCATAATATGTGGAAGTATCGACGTAATTTCATAGAGTCATTCGATCTGAATGCTACATGAAGAACATAAGCCAGATGACGGAACGCGGAGACCTAGGATGTAGAAGATCATAACATGAGCGATTCGGCGGATTTGGATTCCTTTTCTATATATCCACTGATGTGGTACTTCATCATACGATTCATATAAGATCCATCTGTCTAGAGATCGTCATATACATCTAGAAAGCCGTATGCTTTGGAAGAAGCTTGTACAGTTTGGGAAGGGGTTTTTTGAGAAAAAAGAAGAATCTACTTCAACCGATATGCCCTTAGGCACGGCCATACATAACATAGAAATCACACGTGGAAGGGGTGGGCAATTAGCTAGAGCAGCAGGTGCTGTAGCGAAACTGATTGCAAAAGAGGGTAAATTGGCCACTTTAAGATTACCATCTGGGGAGGTCCGTTTGGTATCCCAAAACTGCTTAGCAACAGTCGGACAAGTGGGTAATGTTGGGGTGAACCAAAAAAGTTTGGGTAGAGCCGGATCTAAGTGTTGGCTAGGTAAACGCCCCGTAGTAAGAGGGGTAGTTATGAACCCTGTGGACCACCCCCATGGGGGCGGTGAAGGGAAAGCCCCCATTGGTAGAAAAAAACCCACAACCCCTTGGGGTTATCCTGCGCTTGGAAGAAGAACTAGGAAAAGGAAAAAATATAGTGATAGTTTTATTCTTCGTCGCCGTAAGTAAATACGTAACTAGGAATATGGAAAATTGCATTTTTGGAATTTGCAATAATGCGATGGGCGAACGACGGGAATTGAACCCGCGCATGGTGGATTCACAATCCACTGCCTTGATCCACTTGGCTACATCCGCCCCTTATACAGCTAAAAGATTTTCTCTTTTTTCCATTCATCATTATTCTATTTATTCTGACCTCCATACCTCGATCGAGATAGTGGACATAGGATGCCACTCTTTAAAAAGAAAAAAGGAGTAATCAGCTGTGACACGAAAAAAAACGAATCCTTTTGTAGCTCGTCATTTATTGGCAAAAATCGAAAAGATCAATATGAAGGAGGAGAAAGAAACAATAGTAACGTGGTCCCGGGCATCTAGCATTCTACCCGCAATGGTTGGCCATACAATCGCGATTCATAATGGAAAGGAACATATACCTATTTACATAACAAATCCGATGGTAGGTCGCAAATTGGGGGAATTCGTGCCTACTCGGCATTTCACGAGTTATGAAAGTGCGAGAAAGGATACTAAATCTCGTCGTTAACTGAATTCAGAATAGAAAGATTCAGAATAAACCCATTTTATATCAAAATAAAGTAAAGGTAATCGGGTAATAACCTTATTTATGACAAGTTTCAAATTGGTAAAGTATACCCCTAGGATAAAGAAAAAGAAGAACGAGCTAAGGAAACTCGCAAGAAAAGTTCCAACCGATCGTCTACTTAAGTTCGAACGGGTTTTCAAAGCTCAAAAACGCATACATATGTCTGTTTTCAAAGCACAAAGAGTTCTTGATGAGATTCGCTGGCGTTACTACGAGGAAACCGTTATGATACTCAACCTCATGCCTTATCGAACATCTTATCCCATCTTAAAGTTGGTTTATTCGGCAGCAGCAAATGCTACTCATTATAGGAATTTCGACAAAGCGAGTTTATTCATCACTAAAGCCGAAGTTAGTAGAAGTACTATTATGAAAAAATTCAGACCTCGGGCTCGAGGACGCGGTTATCCTATAAAAAAAACCATGTGTCATATAACAATTGTACTAAATATAGTAAAGAAATCAAAAAATCTTTAGATTAATCTAAGATTTCGATTCCCAATAAAAAAAAATAGAATAGAAAAATATGGGACAAAAAATAAATCCACTCGGTTTCAGACTTGGTACAACCCAAAATCACCATTCCTTTTGGTTCGCACAACCAAAAAATTATTCTGAAGGTCTACAGGAAGATAAAAAAATACGGAATTGTATCAAGAACTATATACAAAAGAATAGGAAAAAAAGCTCGAATAGAAAAATAGAATCAGACTCAAGTTCCGAAGTAATTACACATATAGAAATTCAAAAAGAAATTGACACAACCCACGTCATAATCCATATTGGATTCCCCAATTTATTAAAAAAAAAAGGAGCAATCGAAGAATTAGAGAAAGATCTCCAAAAGGAAGTGAATTCTGTAAACCAGAGACTTAATATTGCTATCGAAAAAGTTAAAGAGCCTTATAGACAACCTAACATTCTTGCAGAATATATAGCTTTCCAATTAAAAAATAGAGTTTCATTCCGAAAGGCAATGAAAAAAGCCATTGAATTAACTAAAAAAGCAGATATAAAGGGAGTAAAAATCCAAATTGCAGGTCGTCTAGCAGGGAAAGAAATTGCACGTGCCGAATGCATCAAAAAGGGTAGACTTCCCCTTCAAACAATTCGCGCTAAAATAGATTATTGCTGCTATCCAATTCGAACTATCTATGGAGTATTAGGTGTAAAAATTTGGATATTCGTAGAAGAAGAATAACTAACCTTGTCTTCCCATTCTGCCCTGTGATAGAATAAAAAAGAAAAGAACCTTATTTTTCCCGAAATCCCTGAAAAAAAGAAGAAATTATATCTCTTTCTATAAGATTTAATGAAAATTTCGAAATCTTTTAATATAATTGCTATGCTTAGTGTGTGACTCGTTAGTTTTTTCTTTAAGGCCAAAAATGGGATTCGAAAAAATTGACCGAACCCTACTAAAAATAGAAAAAAACTTAGTAATTCTATAAAATTAACTAAATAACCAACCTATTGCTTCGTATTATCAAGATCCTAACTAAGAAACAGTCACTATGTGAATAAATACATCGATCATAAATGAGCGGATCTATCATATAGTTGTAGCAACTGCATTTTTTTCTCTAAAAAAGAAACAGGATTCTAGGTTGTGAAGCAAAACTAAAAGGATGTGGATAAAAGGAGGGATGATAGATAGAAGGAAAAAGAATAAGAAAGATATAGGATTCCGATGTGTATGGTCTATGGATTACACCATAAAAAGCAATGTGATAAAGCACAATATATTAAAATAATAAAAATAAGAGAGAATTCGAAATCGTAACTTGAAACAAAAAATACAAATTAAAAGCAATAATAAGGAGTAGCCCGTGTTAATAAAACTGAGAAAATTGACTCGGAAAGAAATTTTTTGGAAGCTCCATTGCAGGATTCAAACCTAACCATTAAAGGAGAAGCTGTGGGAACGACAAAACCTATGACTGGATAGGATTTTATTGAAAAGAATCCTAAAACTTCATTGGGTGGGATGGCGGAACAAACCAAAAAAATTGCTTTATTTGGTAAGTTAGAAATTAACAAATAAGACAGGAAAGAGTAAAAATTCGCCCGCGAAATCTTTATTGCATTAGAATACTTTACCACGATTCAATAAGAGTAAAAATAAGGGAATTCCTTAGAAAAAGAAGGATTACATTATATCCAAATATAGAATTTGAATATATTATAGATCTTCTTTCTTAACTATATATTTTTCTATTATATATTGATGTGTATCTATCCGTAATATCTTTGAATATTTATTAGGAATTAGAGAAATTTGCATGCTTTCTCATTTTATTCGCGAGGAGCTGGATGAGAAGAAACTCTCATGTCCAGTTTTGCAGTAGAGATGGAACTAAGAAAGAACCATCGACTATAACCCCAAAAGAACTAGATTTCGTAAACAACATAGAGGAAGAATGAAGGGAAAATCCCATCGAGGCAATTGTATTTGTTTCGGTAGATACGCTCTTCAAGTACTTGAACCCGCTTGGATCACAGCGAGACAGATAGAAGCAGGGCGAAGAGCAATGACACGATATGCACGTCGTGGTGGAAAACTATGGGTACGTATATTTCCCGACAAACCGGTTACAATGAGACCCACAGAAACACGTATGGGCTCTGGAAAGGGATCCCCCGAATATTGGGTAGCCGTTGTTAAACCGGGTCGAATACTTTATGAAATGAGCGGAGTATCCGAAACTGTAGCTAGAGCAGCTATGGAAATAGCTGCCAGTAAAATGCCCATACGAAGTCAATTTCTTCGATTAGGGATATCGAACCCTCAAAAAGAATATTGAAAACCCAGATTTGTCCTTCTATAAATAGATAGACAATATTGATTTCCTCCTTTTGCATTGAAATAATAAATTGAAATCAAAATAATATGATTCAACCTCAGACCCTTTTAAATGTAGCAGATAACAGTGGAGCCCGAAAATTGATGTGTATTCGAGTCATAGGAGCTGCTGGTAATCAGCGATATGCTCGTATTGGTGATGTTATTGTTGCTGTAATCAAAGACGCAGTGCCCCAAATGCCTCTAGAAAGATCTGAAGTAATTCGAGCTGTAATTGTACGTACATGTAAAGAATTCAAATGCGAAGACGGTATAATAATACGCTATGATGACAACGCAGCAGTTATCATTGATCAAAAAGGAAATCCAAAAGGAACTCGAGTTTTTGGCGCGATTGCCGAGGAATTGAGAGAATTGAATTTTACTAAAATAGTTTCATTAGCTCCTGAAGTATTATAAATACTAGTAGACGAGATATAGATCAAAGAAAAATTAGTAGATTGTTTTTCACGTATATGCTTTAAAAAAAAATTAAAAGAAAAAAGAAAACATGTTCATTATAGAAAAATAAGGAGGAACCTAGAATTAGAGTCTTATGGGCAAAGATACTATTGCTGATTTACTAACCTCTATAAGAAACGCGGACATGAATAAAAAAGGAACTGTTCGAGTAGTATCTACAAATATTACCGAAAACATTGTTAAAATACTTCTACGAGAGGGTTTTATTGAAAGTGTTCGAAGACATCAGGAAAATAACAGATATTTCTTGGTTTCAACTTTGCGGCATCAAAAGAGAAAGACTAGAAAGGGAATATATAGAACTAGAACCTTTTTAAAGCGTATCAGCCGACCTAGCTTACGAATTTATGCTAACTATCAAGGAATTCCTAAGGTTTTGGGCGGAATGGGAATTGCTATTCTTTCTACTTCTAGAGGTATAATAACAGATCGAGAAGCTCGACTAAAGAGAATCGGGGGAGAAGTCTTATGTTATATATGGTAATGACCCCGCCTATAGTGCACGAATTCTATCTCGAACTTCCTATTTTGGAAATAAAAATCAAAAAATAGGAGAAAAAAAAATATGACAGAAAAAAAAAATAGGAGAGAAAAAAAAAAACCGAGAGAAGCAAAAGTAACTTTCGAAGGTTTAGTTATGGAAGCCCTACCCAACGGAATGTTCCGCGTTCGGCTAGAAAATGACACCATCATCCTGGGCTATATTTCAGGAAAAATCCGGTCCAGTTCTATACGAATACTTATGGGGGATAGGGTCAAAATTGAAGTAAGTCGTTATGATTCAAGCAAGGGACGTATAATTTTTAGACTTCCCCATAAAGATTCGAAGCGTAACGAAAACTCAAAGGATACGGAAGATTTGAAGGATACCAAAGATTCAAAGGATTAGGTTTTCTAGGGTAATAAATTCCAAGTTTCCAAATTTAAATGAAGAGACTTATTTTTTCCAAAAGAGTAAATTCATAAAAGGAGTACCTAAATATGAAAATACGAGCTTCCGTCCGCAAAATTTGTACAAAATGTCGCCTGATTCATAGGCGTGGGCGAATTAGAGTCATTTGTTCCAATCCGAAGCATAAACAAAGACAGGGGTAATCCTTCGAAAAGGAAGCTTTCCCCTCTAAAAAGTCAAAATAAAGTACCCACGGAAATGTCCAAATTCAAAATAAAAAAATTCAAGTAAAGAATATATTTTACCCCGAAACGGATATCTTTGTATCTTTTTTTCTTTTTGTTATTTCCAACTCATATTTATGAGATAATAAAATATGACAAAAGCTATGCCAAAAATAGGTTCACGTAAGAAAATACGTATTGGTTTGCGTAGGAATGCCCGTTTTAGTTTACGGAAGAGTGCACGTAGAATAACAAAAGGAGTTATTCATGTTCAAGCCAGTTTCAACAATACCATTATAACTGTTACAGACCCGCAAGGTCGGGTGGTTTTCTGGTCCTCCGCAGGTACTTGTGGATTCAAAAGCTCAAGAAAAGCATCACCCTATGCGGGTCAAAGAACAGCAGTAGATGCTATTCGTACAGTGGGCTTGCAACGAGCAGAAGTTATGGTAAAAGGTGCTGGTAGCGGAAGAGATGCCGCATTACGAGCCATTGCTAAAAGTGGTGTACGGTTAAGTTGTATACGCGATGTAACACCTATGCCGCATAATGGGTGTCGACCTCCTAAAAAAAGACGTCTGTAAAAGAAATAAACCGCTTTCAAGAGAAATAAACGATTCACCGATCAAATAATAATACTAGTCTATTATGGTTCGAGAGGAGGTAACAGCATCCAACCAAACACTACAGTGGAAGTGTGTTGAATCAAGAGTAGATAGTAAGCGTCTTTATTATGGCCGTTTCATTCTGTCCCCGCTTAGAAAAGGTCAAGCGGATACTGTCGGTATTGCCTTGCGAAGAGCTTTACTTGGAGAAATAGAAGGAACATGTATCACACGCGCAAAATTTGGGAACGCGCCACACGAATATTCTACAATAGTGGGTATTGAAGAATCCATACAAGAAATTTTACTAAATTTGAAAGAAATTGTATTGAAAAGTAATCTCTATGGAGTTAGAGACGCATCAATTTGTGTCAAAGGTCCTAGATACATAACCGCTCAAGATATAATCTTACCGCCTTCCGTAGAAATCGTTGATACGACACAACCTATAGCTAACTTGAGGGAGCCCCTAGATTTCTGTATTGAGTTACAGATCAAGCGAGATTGCGGATATCATACGGAACTAAGAAAGAACTCTCAAGATGGAAGTTATCCTATAGATGCTGTATCCATGCCTGTTCGAAATGTAAATTATAGTATTTTTTCTTGTGGGAATGGAAATGAAAAACACGAGATACTTTTTTTAGAAATATGGACGAATGGAAGTTTAACCCCTAAAGAAGCACTTTATGAAGCTTCTCGTAATTTGATTGATTTATTTTTTCCTTTTCTACACGTGGAGGGGGGGGGCACTAGTTTCGACCAAAATAAAAACAGATTTACTCCACCCCTTTTAACCTTTCAAAAAAGATTCACTAATCTAAAGAAAAACAAAAAAGGAATTCCATTGAATTGTATTTTTATTGATCAATTAGAATTGCCTTCTAGAACGTATAATTGTCTCAAAAGGTCCAATATACATACACTATTGGACCTTTTGAGTAAGACTGAAGAAGATCTTATGAAAATTAATAGTTTTCGTATGGAGGATGAAAAGCTTATATGGGACACTCTAGAGAAGCATCTCCCAATTGATTTACCTAAGAACAAGTTCTCGCTTTAAATCCATTGCAATTTTTTCCTCTTTTTTTCTAGAGTTAGAATAAAAAGAAAACAATTTTGCATCTTTAGCACAATCTCTATTTTCGCGAAATGGATCATAATAAAATAGATTTTAGGTATCTAGGGAAGATTCACTTGGAAGTAACTGTTTCCTAGATACCCATGCAGGAGATTTCACGGTTGAATGAATCCACTCGAAAAATCCCTAAAAAAGACCTAAAGTTAAGGATTTATCAATGGGTAATGTTGCTCCGATACCTAACCAAAGAGCTACTGCAGTACCGATTAAAAAAACGGTCGTAGCTACTGGGCGACGAAATGGATTTTGGAATTTATTGACATTCTCTAGAAAAGGTACTGTCAATAAGCCTGTTGGCACAGAAACCATTAAGAGAACGCCCAATAACTTATTGGGTACTGTACGGAGTATTTGAAATACGGGAAAGAAGTACCACTCAGGTAATATTTCCAGGGGTGTTGCAAAAGGGTCCGCCGGTTCACCAATCATTGACGGCTCGAGAACCGCTAAACCCACATTGCATGCAATAGTACCTAGAATTACTACTGGAAAAATGTATAAAAGATCGTTGGGCCACGCGGGTTCCCCGTAATAATTATGTCCCATCCCTTTAGCTAATTTTGCTCTTAATACAGGATCATTTAAGTCAGGTTTCTTTGTTATTGGGATAGGTGAATTCTTTAGGATCCATCCCCCAAAGGAACCGGACGTGAGAATTTTTCATCATCCGGCTCGAGCAAGAATGAAAGAAATAAGACCGCGGAAGATCCACAATAGAATAGGTTATATAATGACTCAAGGTAAGAAAAGCTTTATCAGATTATCTTTTTCCGAAGTTGCGCCTATAATTACTATCCTATTCTTATGTGTAAATGCTCAATATCCAAGTGGGCTTACAAATTTGATCATGATCAATCGCTTTGTGGATTGTCTCTTGATTAGTTGGTGTTTATCCCCTCAATATCGTAAGTTTCTTACGTCCAAACAAAGTATTTACTTGTTACTAATAAAAAATCTAAAAGTTTAGCCTACGCTCTTCCTTAGATCCCCTCTTTTACTCCGATAGTATTGCCGATCGAAATCAATGCAAAGAAAATGAATGCATTTCCATACTATAATAAAAAGTAAGTGTAATAAATATAGAATTGGATCATATCACAGGACTTATTCCATTTATACTCTACGGGATCTTACGGAGCCTGTTCATGAATGACATGGTTGGGGTATGATCATAGAAAATATTCTCCTCGAGTGAACCAGCCTATCCTTCCTAGATGGGAGACTTACGTGTTGATTGGATGCGGAGACACCTTTGGTCGTGAATTCTAATGTGGCAGATCCTATTCTCTATCTGCATGGCCAAATCAATAATTCAAGTCACACACTCCCATAATCCGTCTTATTTTCTTTCGTAAAATTCGCTTCAACTATTTGTATCAAAATACTTTGGAGTTGAAGATAAGTATCCAAATGACATGTCTTATTTTACAATAACCCATGTTTGTAGCAATGAAATACCACAACCTACCCGATATGATATATGAGAATTAGAATTCTCTATGATATGCTTTCCCTATAAAGGACCCGAAATACCTTGCTTACGTATCATTGGAAAGTGCATTAACATAAATACGGCAGTAAGCAGAGGCAGTACAAAGGTGTGTAAACTATAAAAACGAGTCAAAGTGGATTGGCCCACACTAGCACTTCCGCGTAATAACTCCACTAAAGGGGATCCTATTACCGGAATCGCTTCAGGTACACCTGTCACAATTTTGACTGCCCAATAACCAATTTGATCCCAAGGCAAAGAATAACCAGTTACACCAAATGATGCAGTCAATACAGCCAAAACCACACCTGTGACCCAAGTTAATTCACGGGGTTTTTTAAATCCACCTGTAAGATATACACGAAATACGTGCAGGATCATCATTAGAACCATCATACTTGCTGACCATCGATGAACTGATCGGATTAACCAACCAAAGTTGGCCTCTGTCATTATATATTGAACAGAGGAAAAAGCCTCTGTAACCGTTGGCCGGTAGTAAAAAGTCATAGCAAAACCAGTAGCAACTTGTACTAGAAAACAAGTAAGTGTAATTCCCCCTAAACAATAAAATATGTTGACATGAGGAGGAACATATTTACTAGTTATATCATCCGCAATTGCCTGAATTTCAAGACGTTCCTCAAACCAATCATATACTTTATTGAGATAGGTAACTAGTCCGACCCCCCCTCTGAGAACCGTATATGAAAATTTCATTTCGTACGGCTCAAGCAGAAACACACAAATTTTCAACGGATATTAAAAAACTTCATCAGCTACGGTATCGGATCGATTTGCCTTGAAGATATGAAATAAGAAAAATCCAGAATTTCTTCTTTGTGATGATAATGCCAAAAAATCTCAAGTTGGCTCATCTGTCTTTCTTTCCCTTATGTTGATCGTTAGAGGCCTCTTGACTTTTCTCGTCCCTATTTTTTATTTATCCAAATCCAAATTTCTAGTAGTTTTCTGATAGAAATTATCTTGTTGCGATCCTATGAATCAGTTCAATTAAAACCTTAGATTCATACTAGAGCCACGATGATTGAGTCTCAAGCTAACCAAAAGGCAAGGGTTCTTCGAATAAAAACCGCTTGATGATCATTTATTGAATCGGTGTAATGACTAGACAAAATCGAGAGAAAAAAAAGTTATCTTTTGGGTAAACAAAATTGGATTGGAAGGAAGAAAATTTCTTTTTTTATTAAGAACTACCTGAATTTTTTTCAGTCTGGTTGCGGGGTCTAAATAGTTAGTATGAATCATAGTTCCATTTTTTTTTCTTGATCCACTTTATGTATTTCGTGTTCCAGATACTAGAATAAATAATATCCGACGAATTAGAATCATCTTGATACAGATAACAGGCCCTTTCTATGTATTCTCAATAGGATCAATTCTAACAAGTCACACACTCATATTCCAGAGATACCGAAACAAAAAATCCACGGTCGAACTGCCAGAATGTCTAGAAATGTGCAGCTTAAAATAGAAAGGCCTTGTTTTAGTTAGTAGAAACCTAATTCATTAAAATTCCGTCCAGTAAAACAGAAGAATTATAAATTTCTAAAATGATAGATAGGAATATCGCGAATAAAGCCATTGCGACCCCCATAAGAGGAGTAGTTCCCCAGCCTGGAGCTACTTTCCCATATTCTGAATTCAAGGGTTTCAATAAACCACCTGCGCCAGTTCGTTTTGGCCTAGCTCTAGAACTATCTTCAACGGTTTGTGTAACCATAAATTCTATTTAATCATTGGTGTTGACTTTGTATACTATTCCATTGTAGTTGTAAATACACGATCTTTTCATAGATCCATTGTAATCTTGAAATTCTACAAAAAAAAATGGAAACAGCAACTTTAGTCGCCATCTCCATATCTGGTTTACTTGTAAGCTTTACTGGGTATGCCTTATATACCGCGTTTGGGCAACCCTCTCAACAATTAAGAGATCCATTCGAAGAACATGGGGACTAATTGAATTGAAGTAATAAGTCTCCCCATCTGGGAGACTTATTACTTCAATTCAATTATTTCATTTTTTAGTCGGAACCTTAGGTGCTTCTCGGAAGAAGATAGCGAAAAAAATGATCCCTAAAGTCGAAACTAAAAGGAACGTATAAACCAATGCTTCCATAGATTCGATCGTGGTTTATTTACAATTATAACTTCCACACCTATTCACTTGTCATTTGGGATCATTTCCCATATAAAAAAAGAAAAAGAGTCAAGTCAAAGAAAGGACAGGAGAAGTTTCCTATGTCAAATCAAAAAAGAGAGGTGAAAGATACCATAGCAATGTGGTATCAAGCTGTCTGTTTCCTTGTAGTTGGATCTCCAACTTTTTGGAATGTTCCAAATTCTACTTGAGCATCCAAGTCTGGATCAATACCAGCAAAAACATCTCGGAACAAGGTTCGAGCGCCATGCCAAATGTGTCCGAAAAAGAAGAGCAAAGCAAAGGTAGCATGACCAAAAGTGAACCAACCCCTTGGACTGCTGCGAAAAACACCATCTGATTTCAAAGTAGCTCGATCTAATTCAAAAATTTCCCCTAATTGGGCACGCCTCGCATATTTTTTTACAGTAGCAGGATCAGAATAACTTACTCCATTAAGTTCGCCACCATAGAACTCGACTGTTACGCCTACTTGTTCAACGCTATATTTGGATTCTGCTCTTCTAAAAGGAACGTCCGCTCTCACAATTCCCTCTTCATCTACCAAAACTACCGGAAATGTTTCAAAAAAAGTAGGCATACGACGTACAAAAAGCTCGCGTCCTTCTTTATCTCTAAAGACGGGATGTCCTAACCATCCAACAGCTATTCCATCCCCATTGTCCATTGAGCCTGCTCTGAATAATCCCCCTTTTGCGGGATTATTACCAATATAATCATAAAAAGCTAATTTTTCGGGAATTTTAGACCAAGCTTCTGATAGACTAAGATTTTCAGCTAACCCATCGCTAACTCTTCGATATATTTCTTGCTGAAAGTATCCCTGATCCCACTGATAACGAGTAGGCCCGAATAATTCGATTGGGGTAGTTGCCGACCCATACCACATAGTTCCGGCAACTACGAAAGCTGCAAAAAAAACAGCAGCAATACTACTGGAAAGTACAGTTTCAATATTGCCCATACGTAATCCTTTATATAGACGTTGAGGCGGACGGACACTAAGATGGAATAGGCCCGCTAATATGCCCAATGTACCCGCAGCAATATGATGCGAAGCTATTCCTCCCGGAACGAAAGGATCAAAACCTTCTGCGCCCCACGCAGGATTTACAGCTTGTACTTTTCCAGTTAGTCCATAAGGATCGGACACCCATATCCCAGGACCATACAAACCCGTTACATGAAATGCACCAAAGCCAAAACAAGCCACCCCTGCAAGAAATAAATGAATTCCAAAGATCTTCGGTAAATCCAAAGAGGGTTTTCCCGTCCGCTCATCACGGAATAGTTCTAGGTCCCAATATACCCAATGCCAGATAGCTGCCAAGAAACACAAGCCAGAAAACACAATATGCGCAGTTGCCACACCTTCATAACTCCAAATACCCGGATTCGTTGTAGTTCCTCCTGAAATAGTCCAACCACCCCACGAATTGGTTATTCCTAAACGAGTCATGAAGGGGATGACAAACATACCTTGTCTCCACATTGGATCCAGAACAGGATCTGAGGGATCAAAAACCGCTAATTCGTATAAAGCCATCGAGCCAGCCCAACCAGAAACTAGAGCTGTGTGCATTATATGCACCGCAAGCAATCGACCCGGATCATTCAATACGACAGTATGAACACGATACCAAGGCAAACCCATCGAAATACCCCTTTAGCAAAGAAAAATAGACACGATGTCGTTTTATTTTATCGCATTGGAAAAGACTATCCATATCCCTTCTAGGAGATTCTGTGTCAGAAAGTATGAATATTTATTTCATTTCATTAAAAATAAGAAGCCAATTCTGTTTGTAAGAAGAAAGCGAAGCAGATCTATTCTATACTCGATAAGTGCCAATATGCAATGGGTAGCTTGGGCTACTTGGAAAAACCTAGAATAGATCCCTAATCCGTCTTTGTTTATCATTCGAATCAAAAATTCCTTTTTCTTTATTCAATCTGTTTTACCTTCCTTATATGTATTATTTTTCAATCTATGTATTAATATAATCTATAGTATTCTTATAGAATAAGAAAAAATAAAGATAATAAACTGCGGATTCTTTCTTTCTCCTCCATTCTTACGTTTCCATATTAAAGTGTAGTTTTGTTACTTAAATTTAATAATATTAATCTAATATGCCGATTGGTGTTCCAAAAGTACCTTACCGGATTCCCGGAGATGAAGAAGCGACTTGGGTTGACTTATACAATGTTATGTATCGAGAAAGAACACTTTTTTTAGGTCAAGAGATTCGTTGCGAGATCACGAATCATATTACGGGTCTCATGGTATATCTCAGTATAGAAGATGGAATTAGCGATATTTTTTTGTTTATAAACTCTCCCGGCGGATGGCTAATCTCAGGAATGGCAATTTTTGATACGATGCAAACGGTGACACCAGACATATATACAATATGCCTTGGAATAGCTGCATCCATGGCCTCCTTTATTCTGCTTGGAGGAGAACCCACCAAGCGTATAGCATTCCCTCACGCTAGGATTATGCTTCACCAACCTGCTAGTGCTTATTATCGGGCAAGGACACCTGAATTTTTACTAGAAGTGGAAGAATTACACAAAGTTCGCGAAATGATCACAAGGGTTTATGCACTAAGAACAGGCAAGCCTTTTTGGGTTGTATCCGAAGACATGGAAAGGGATGTTTTTATGTCAGCAGACGAAGCAAAAGCTTATGGACTTGTCGATATTGTAGGGGATGAAATGATTGACGAGCACTGCGATACCGATCCAGTGCGGTTTCCAGAAATGTTTAAGGATTGGTAGGGGCTGGACTTCTTGTAAATTTATTTCAAACCTAAATTCGGGTTTTATGCGATTTTATAGAAAATAGAAATACTTCATGATGATGAATCCGCAGGTTAAGATCGATCTAAACCAATCCATTTTTTTCTATATACATACGACATGCCGACAGTTAAACAACTTATTAGAAATGCAAGACAGCCAATACGAAATGCTAGAAAAACGCCTGCGCTTAAGGGGTGTCCTCAGCGTCGAGGAACATGTGCTAGGGTGTATGTGCGACTCGTTCAGATCATGAGTTCAAACAAATAAGACAATTTTGGAAGTATCCATGATCAGTACCAATGAATAGGGTAGAGCTTCTCTATCCTAGATTTCTATGGTATATGGAATTTCTGGTTTCCTTTGGTGCAAATCCAATCATCTAGATTGGAATTAGAAGAAGCAATTCCCCCATTGGTAGCAAATGGTTATCTATTAAGCGGAGGAAATAGTAATAAAACGAAAAAGGCTTATGCTCCTTTATCTTAAAAGAACGGACTAAAGGGTCAGCTATTAAGCCAACTTTCATAATTAAATACCGTCACTGTATGAATAACTCTTATTGTGAAAAGAGCTATTTACTCTATAATGGATAGGTAGAGCCAAAGAATGTGAACTATACAAGTTCACAATACCTTTTGATGAAATGAAAGAGAGGGCTCCGGTGTATAGAGAGGACCTCACCGTTTAAAAGGAAACCATAGAAACGATGGAACCCACTGTTTTTTTAGTATGGTTAGAATTTGTTATTTCTATGCGAAATAACTGAAGGGAATAGAATAAAAAATCGTGGTTGGGAAGGTTATAGTAGCAAAAGCCGTTGGAATTAATATTTTATATATCGGAATAATCCGTTTTGTTATTAATGGGAAAAGGGACGGTTAAAACAAGAGAAATCATTAGTTATTCATTAAGGTTAATTTGATTCAATGACCAGAGTTCCGCGAGGATATGTAGCTCGGAGACGACGAACAAAAATGCGTTCATTTGCCTCAAACTTTAGAGGTGCTCATTTAAGACTTAATCGAATGATTACTCAACAAGTAAGAAGAGCTTTTTTTTCTTCTCATCGAGATAGAGGCAGGCAAAAGAGGGATTTTCGTCGTTTGTGGATCACTCGGATAAACGCGGCAACACGGATATATAAAGTATTCGATAGTTATAGTTTCGATAGTTATAGTAAATTAATACACAATCTGTATAAGAAGGAATTAATTCTTAATCGTAAAATGCTTGCACAAGTAGCTGTATCAAATCCAAATAATCTTTACACGATTTCTAATAAAATAAAAACCATCAATTAAAGGAGAAAAAAGTAATATACAGGAATAATTAAAAATGAATTCCCGGAGAAGGAACTCCGGGAAGATACAATAAATTAAGATTACCAAGAATCAAAACAGGATTACTTTATATAATATGAGTCTTACCTTTTTGAATAAAACATCAACAATCGGAACTTCAGTTTCGATTGTTGTTTCTTAAATTCTGGTTGGAGTTTCTTAAGTTTCGATTGGAATTGGACTTTTGTGTTAATTGAGGAATATGTCTATTTTTTCTGTTTCTAGGGCCAGTAATTATTGAAATTGACTGGGCTTGAAATTGCTTCTCATTTTCATAGTTACGAAATGGTAAGAAAGATAAAATACGAGCCTGTTTTATAGCAAGAGTAATTAATCGTTGTTGTTTCAAGGTTAATCTATTTATTCGTCTGGATAATATTTTTCCTTGTTCACTAATAAATCGATTAATTAAACTCATGTTTCTATAATCAATTCGATCCCCCGGGCCAATTCGAGAACGCTTACGAAAAGGTTGTTTGGATTTACGAAAGGGTTGTTTGGATTTACGAAAGGGTTGCTTAGATTTACGAAAAGGTTGTTTAGATATATACATGATTTATTCCTTATTTTATTTGAAAATTGGCAAAAAAGGATTTCTTTATTTTATTCATTCTGGATCCAGAAGTAAGTAGTCTTTCTTTGGTCCATATATTATTATATTCATATACTAAATATATAAATATAATAAAAATCCTCTATACATATGAAATAATATCTACCTAAAACCAGATGAGTTGATTTTAATTTTGTTTTCTATCTATGTTCTATATATTAAATAAGAAGTTCTTACTCTTTTTGTTCTTTGGAAAAATCGAGCACACGATGCTCCTATTTCTTTATTTCGTTATGAGTCGTATGCTTGCGACAATAACGACAAAATTTTCTTAATTCTAATTGTCCGGGTGTATTGTGACGATTCTTTTGAGTACTATATCTAGAAATTCCCGTCGATTCCTTATTGGTACCCTTTCGAACACAACTGATACATTCCAAAATAACTCCGATTCTAACACCTTTGTCCTTGGCCATGAACCTCCTTTCCTTTTTGGATCGACTTAACTTAATTCTTATATCTATTCCTTTATTCTTCTATTTTGGATCCGAAGAAGAAGAATAAAATCCATAGAAGTTTCTAACTAAAAATGTGATTTCTAATTCTAAATATTTTGTTGTAATTCTTCGAATTCTCTAACGAATCCAATAGAATAAAAAATAGAGAAATAATTAAAAAATACAATCCTTGTCGAATTAGCAAGGATTTTGCTTCGAAATCCTTTCATTTAAGTAGCAACCCCAGTCCTAGCCTCTTTCTATGCTCTGATTTGTTGTGAGGCCTGACTTAACTTGCATACCCTTTTTAATTAAATTTGTGTTTTCTAAAAAGGGATTTACCTAATTTTTCATGATCCTGAGGTTCGACCCAATCCATCTTTTCTTTCTTTTTGCTTCGTATACTAAAAAAGGATTGAAGGAATATTTTCGTCATGTGAAATTCTATCTCTCGCATAGGAATAACTAGAATTAAAAAAAAGGGAATGACAAAGCATCTGGGAATAAACGATTAATTTCTATCAATAAACCCGCTAAAACCCCAAACCATAGAGTACTTAGCACGGGTGCTACAGAGAGATATGTTTTTATATCCCGCATTGAAAATCCTCCTTCCTTATTGGAATACATATATGATCAGATACTTTTGCCCAAGATAGTTTGTATTTCTTAAATTCGTAACTAAAAAAAGAAATACAATATTATATATATAAAATGAACCATATAGACGAAATTTTCCTATACCTAAAAAAGATGACCCTTCCTCCTATACATTACTAAGGAATAGTAATCTTTCTTTTATAGGTGAAATTTGATTGGATTTTAGATGTATACCCTTCCTTGATTATATGAGACCAAAAACAAGAAATGACAAGCAAGAAATGACAAGAAAGTTCTATATAGATAGAGAAATAGAAGAAAATTACAATGTGGAAAACAAGAAAGGAATTGTGTACAATGGCATTGTACAACAATTTGGAAAAGGGATGTAGCGCAGCTTGGTAGCGCGTTTGTTTTGGGTACAAAATGTCACAGGTTCAAATCCTGTCATCCCTACCTATTCCTTCTCTCTTCTTTATGGGCAATATCGGGGAGATCGATTAAAGTGGGTATAACTTGAATTTGTGAATACTATACGTAACGTACGTGAAACACGTTAGGAATTTGCTTTTTGAAAGCGCTCTTAGTTCAGTTTGGTAGAACGCGGGTCTCCAAAACCCGATGTCGTAGGTTCAAATCCTACAGAGCGTGATTCCATCTGTTTTATGCCGAAACAGAGTAAAATAACTTAAAAAAAAACAAAGTCGAATTGCAACTCCACTTTGACCTCCTCTCTGGTCTGGAGGAGGTCAATCAAAAAAGAAATGTTACTCAATCAAAGATCCAACTGATCCCCACGCCTGTATTGCAAATACGCAGTCACGAATAATCCCGCTAAAGTAATAGGAATTAGGCCTAAGACGATTCCAAAAAGAAAAACTTCAATCATTTCTATTTGTTCGAGGGGCTAAAAAAAAGAGGTACGATCTATCTCTAAATAATAGTCTAAATTATCCACGAATCTCAATGACCAAGAAAAGAATTGGTGATTAGTGCGGAAAAGAGTCCTAGAATACTAGGAATACAAAAGATTTTTCTTTTCTTCTTTTCTGACTTATTCATTCAATTCATTTCAAATAAGACGTATCAAATAAGACCTATCTTGTTCAAGCCAATAAATAGAGCTGGAGTTATAGTTAAAGCAGCCAGTAGAAAACCGAAATAACTAGTTATAGTAAGCATGAAGGGGTTAAATTCCATTTATTTTTTCACTACACTACATATGTTGATAAAGCACTTACCTAAGTTATGGAAAATTTCGAATTCATCGGTTATTTTAGATAATACTAAAAAACAAGATAGAGTGAGATACAAAAGTATAAAAGAAAATAGATTCATCAGATGGGACATGAATCCCTAATTCCGAATCAAAAGATTTGTTGTGGAATCTATCAGGTAAGTAAAGTAATAATATTAAGAACTAGATCATCTAACCCCGTTGAAAAATAAAATAGGATTTTTTTTTGGGGGGTCGAGTGAAAGAGAAATAAAGAATGGAATTTAAAAAAAGCTCTTTCTATTTCGGATTATTTAGTTTTCAATAGGATTTCATCCTCTTTTTGGAGTAAACGGTCGAATATTCCCCTATTCCTTCTTATTTTAACTCATTCTATTCCATATAGAATAAGACAAAAAGAAAAGCATTCCACGACCCCCAAGCGCCCCCGAAAAAGGGAAAGCT